ATTGATCAGAACAAATAGATATAGCAAATAAATGGAATTGGATGCTATGTCAATCCCATATATGGAATTGATATTCGCATATATCAAGATAATCTTGTAGATTGATATATAGATCCATATCAAATGCAGCCTCTATCTTTATTTTATTCCAGGGGGCAGCTTTATAACAAGAATCTAACTAATAAATAGTATGGTAGAAAGATTTATCTATTTCTTTCTACCATACTATCTATCTATTAGAATACTGCCGATTCTAGTCCACTCATTTCATTTAAGACATGAAATTGGAATCTTTTTCATTTTATTTCGTCAATTTTGGCTAAGAACTAAGAAGTCAAGTTTCATTCAAATTAGTTAATAATTAATCGTTTTGACTGACTGTTTTTACATAAATGATAAGTAGAAAAGCGGTAGGAACTAGAATAAATAGTGCAGTAGCAATAAATGCAAGAATATTTACTTCCATAATCTCATCGGTTTTTTACTTCGCAATAACTCGGGATTTAATCCCATAGAGATGATAAATCTTTGGCCTGTAAATTCAATGAATGAATATTACCTCTCGATGATCTTGAATCAGATCAATATCATGAATAACAATATCTGAACTATCAAATAAATTCGTCGTCGAGAATTGAATAGTATAACATAGGAAGTTCTTTTATCCATACCGCCCCAAACTTGGATTGCTGACCTAACCCAAAATTCCTTTATTTATTTATCATTTTTTATTATCTGTTCTTTTTTTCTCTCTAATCTATCTAGTTCCTTCTTGTACAATCATCTGATGAAGTCTCATCAAATAGCTCTTCCACTTCCAGTGGTCACATAGTTACAAACCCAAACAAACAATAAAAGCTAAATGGAAAAAGAAAGGAGTTTAGAACGAAACTATTTTTGACTTGGAAGACAAAGAAGTGTGATAAAGATGAGACCGTATAAAATGAATATTCATCAAATTTACTATTTTCCGATTTGTTCTTTCGTCGATGGGGCCTTAAAACAAAATGAAAAATAGGAAAAATGATTCATTCGCCTTTCTAAGAGGAGTAGGATCTTTGGTTGATCTGTCCTTCCCCCTCCTTTCTTCGTAGATTATTAGCCCCGGGACACCTATACCAAAAGCTCAGTGTGCAATTTGCATGAAATCTATTTTGCAACTTCAAACTAGTAAGTCAGGTTCCATAAATCCGTAGCCAGAAAAATAAATTGTTTTTTTTTTGTTTTTTCTGGAAAGTATTTTCTTATATTCAATTTTGTATTGGACAAGAAAGGAATTCCTTTTGTGTATGCGCGCCTCAAAAAAGTATAGTACTCGATTCCATTACATGCATCGGGGGCAATCGAAAAAGCCAGCATTTCTTGGAATACTGACTATAATGCTACCAATAATTGTCCTAATCCAACCGCATATGTCTTTCTCCTACCAAAAGGAAAGAAAAAAGAAATAAGGATTTCCCCTTTGCTTTGACAATGGAATTCTTCCCCCGGTCCCCTTCAGAAAAAGGGAGAGATTTTTTGATATATTTATTGGATCCGTCGGGACTGACGGGGCTCGAACCCGCAGCTTCCGCCTTGACAGGGCGGTGCTCTGACCAATTGAACTACAATCCCAGGGAAATACGGGATCTAGCAGAAAATTTGATTCTTTTTTATCTCCGGATCGGGTATTTCTGAAGTACAAAGGGAGTTATATCATCTCATGGCGGATTGGCGAATTATTGGGCCGAGCTGGATTTGAACCAGCGTAGACATATTGCCAACGAATTTACAGTCCGTCCCCATTAACCGCTCGGGCATCGACCCAGGAAGAATCAATTTTCGACTTATTGGTAATCCATGATCAATTTCCTTTCGTAGTACCCTACCCCCAGGGGAATTCGAATCCCCGCTGCCTCCTTGAAAGAGAGATGTCCTAAACCACTAGACGATGGGGGCCCGCTTGACCAACGGCCATCATACTATGATCATAGTATGATCCGTTTTTTGAAATTGTCAATATAATCAAATGATTCTAGCCGAGGGATCTTTCCCCCTTTCAGAATTGCATAGAATTGTTTTTTATTCGTCATTGACGAATTATTCATTAGAATCGACATTAGAAATCTAGTAGTAGGATTTTTTTTTTTTTTTTTATTATTTCAATTGAATTTATTTCTATTCGAGTCGGTCTTGAAACAATTCATTGCATTTTCTCCTAGACTTCCTAGGTAAATCCATTTTATTATTCAACAATGAGCCACTATACACTATGTATCTACTGCACGTACTTAATGCATATATACTTATGTTTATAATATATGTACATATAGATATTTTATCCACATAGTGAATAATTCCGGAATTAAATAAAAAAGGCCCTTTTAACTCAGTGGTAGAGTAACGCCATGGTAAGGCGTAAGTCATCGGTTCAAATCCGATAAGGGGCTTTGTAAAACCCCAATCTAGTATTCATATTTGATGGGAGAATTTTATTTTTATTTGTAATAAAAAAAGTAAC